GATATTCCCCCATTTGGAATCTATTTATTTCGGATGAGCCGGGCCAATAAAATGAACCAAAAGAGTTCCGAAACATGAACTTTGTACCGCGCACATCGCTTATATGGGCTCTAGAGGGTAGGGGGCGTGAAGAAATATAATATGAAATAAATAAAATAGAAAGAAATGAAAAGGGATTGGGTTACCTTTTTTGTACTGTATCTGAAATGAATCTTATATATTCCCCAGGTTCTACCGCTCTAGACTTTTCAAATTTTAAACCAACTAAAAAAATTTAACTTTTCGGAGATTCATATATTAACATTCTTTCTTTTTTAACAAGAGGAGGTACCATATGAACAAACAAAAAAGAAGAGGAACCAGAATCTATTCTTTTCTTTAACTATATATATATGCTTATGCTCTTCACTCACATAAAAAAATATGGGGCATATCTCTAGACACCCAAAAGGATATATTTTTATTTTATATATACATAAGTATGTATCACGATCTAGACTAGTAATGAATATTATATCGATCCATATTGATTAATTCATATCAATATCCATTATTAACCACATGCCAGGAACCAGATTTGAACTGGTGACACGAGGATTTTCAGTCCTCTGCTCTACCAACTGAGCTATCCCGACTCTTCCCGATGCATCATCCCCATACTATGTTAGTTAGAGGGCTTGGGTATATGCCAGTCAATTAAATAGACTCAAAAAAGCATTACAAAGTCTTACCCAGGCCCTGGAATTTATTGGTCTTGGTTGGATCTTCAAAGAAAATACTTTGTAAGTTAAGTTTAACTAAAAATAATTATACGGACTGTGAATGATTCAAATGGGGATTTCTTTCTCATAGATGTTGATTTGCACATATTATTGTATATATCATAAGACTTGTGATAAGAGAGAAACCTTTTTCCCGCGATCCATTTGTGAAAGAGTAGAATGGCTGAGAAACATAACTAATGTTGGAACCGCTGAAAAAAAAAGGATAAAAAATAGTTAGATAAATAGTTATAGTTAGGGAATAAAGCTCATTTTTTTATTGGGGATAGAGGGACTTGAACCCTCACGATTTAAAAAGTCGACGGATTTTCCTCTTACTATAAATTTCATTTTTGTCGGTATTGATATTGACATGTATAATGGGACTCTATCTTTATTCTCGTCCAATCCAATTAGTTAGTTCTTTAAAAGATCTATCAGACTATGGAGTGACTTATTTGATCAGTGAATATTCGATTCACAAGACTTCTTCCATTTTGCATATAAAATAAAAAAAAGATTTGGATCGCAATTAATCTTTGATATTATATTACGTATATGTATGTATATGGGTTCATCCTTTCTGGAGTTTAAATAGAAGGATTCCTCGATCAACCCAGTCAACTCTATTCGTTAGAACAGCTTCCATTGAGTCTCTGCACCTATCCTTTTTGATTCTTGCTTTCTGAACCCTTTTTGTTTTCTGAAAACAGGATTTGGCTCAGGATTGCCCATTTTTAATTCCAGGGTTTCTCTGAATTTGAAAGTTATCACTTAGTATGTTTCCATACCAAGGCTCAATCCAATCAAGTCCGTAGCGTCTACCAATTTCGCCATATCCCCTTATTTTGTTTTGAGACTAGGATCTCGTTAGGATGCCATCCCTTCTTTATTTTGTTCATTTATTCTGGAGCCGTTTACATGGAATTCTTTAGATATGCATTTCTATGATATGCATTTCCATATAAGAAAAAGTGTTTCTATCTCCTCCTATTTGTTTGAGTTCTTGTCTATTTTCTTTCATATATTGTAGGACCTGTATTTGTATTTAGTCCAATCAAAAATGATTCTATCATTGATGTATCTGCAATTCAATATGGATGGATATATCTCACATATATATGCTTCTCTTACTCTCATTTTTACCTCGATATTTGGAATACTCGAACGGTCGATTCTTTTTTCTCCTTACCTTTCCGAATGAAACCAGAGGAATGTCTCATTTTATTATATATAATCATAATCTGGATTGTCTCCTTATCTTTCTTTAATCTTTATCCTTATCTTTTCCCTAGGGGCCGTCCTTGTGCCCTTGTATAAGTATAATTAGAATACAGTTATTCTACTATAAAGTTAAGTACTATTAACCAACCGACTTCAAGATCATAAATATACGATTATACTTACTTAGCCGAGTGAATATTGCATGATCCGACATGATCGTAGTATATTTTTTAACGTTCCGCTTGTCTTATATCCGAAGTGGGGGAAGTAATGAACTGGATTCATCGAACCAACGATCTCAAGTCCCTCTTTTCCATATCGTTCCCATTGACCGGAACCGGGGTGTGGAAGCTCATTCGCGGGACCGGTGAACCTCGTTCTACATTCGAGTCTTCCGTTCAAAGGCTTCGTTCCTTCCCCTTCGAATCCCATTGTTCAAGGCGCGAAAGGGGGATCCTGGTAAGGATCTGAACCATCGGGAGGGGAACCCACGGATCCAAGCCCTCCTCCGTCTCCCCTTGCTGGATCGAAACGGCCAAGTGGATCTGTGTAGTAAGGAAGGGAACCCGCTCCTGGGTGGGAATCCGGCGTGAAATACCCCGAGCTGTCGTTGATTGGGAGCGGGGTGGGCAACTTCTTCCGGTGCTGGCGCCTGCAGCTGGGCCTGTTGAGCCGCCCCCGGGAAAGCTGCTTGATTAGGAAACTGGGTCGAGTTCGAGTTTGACGAGCGCGGAACCCCCGAATAGGCCATCATCATCTTACCGTATTCGGGCTCGTCGGCAGTAATGCCGTCGGTAAAAACAACAGAAAAATATAAATGATTTATAAATGTAAATGATTTCTGTATTTTATTTTTGTTTTGATGAAAAAAGAAAGGAATTAAAAAAAAAAAGTTTTACATGCATAAAAAAGACAGGTCTAAAGCCATATCTTATCAATTAGCATGGCGGGCTTTTTCCTCCATATTTACTTTTTATATGATATATATCATATAATATTCTATATATTACATAATAGTATATTCATCATTATGAATTATTATATAGGCAATAGCTAAGATTCTAGCAGTTTACTAAAGTCCTATGCACAGCACAATTTTTTCTATGTGAGCCTGCTTAGCTCAGAGGTTAGAGCATCGCATTTGTAATGCGATGGTCATCGGTTCGATTCCGATAGCCGGCTTTTATCTCTTTGTTCTTTTTTTTACATAATACATAATTAATATAATTAATAATGTCTCCTTGAACTAAAGGAATATTTTAAAGACTTCTTCCCCCTTCTCCAAGGATCGCTGATCCATTATGGCGTAAAAACTTCCAACTATGAATAAAAAATGGATCGGAGCAATTAGATCTCTACCGAACAAATAAGAAAAAGTATACCTAACTTCCTATATATATACAAAATACAAAAGAGTCTGGATATTGATACAATTCATCTCATTCTTGTAATACAGTACTTTTTTGGATTTAGCTTCGTTTATCGTTTAGTTCAGTCTTAATTTAGGTTTATTCTGTAAAATGAAATTTCAATAAAATAAGGAGTCTTTATGTCTCGTTACCGAGGGCCTCGTTTCAAAAAAATACGCCGTCTGGGTGTTTTACCGGGACTAACTAGTAAAAGGCCGACACCCGGAAGTGATCTTAGAAACCAATCGCGCTCCGGGAAAAGATCTCAATATCGTATTCGTCTAGAAGAAAAACAAAAATTGCGTTTTCATTATGGTCTGACGGAGAGACAATTACTTAAATACGTTCATATCGCCGGAAAAGCCAAAGGGTCAACAGGTCAGGTTTTACTACAATTACTTGAAATGCGTTTGGATAACATCCTTTTTCGATTAGGTATGGCTTCGACCATTCCTGGAGCCCGACAATTAGTTAACCATAGGCATATTTTGGTTAATGGTCGTATAGTAGATATACCAAGTTATCGATGCAAACCCCGAGATATTATTACTACAAGGGATGAACAAAGATCCAGAGCTCTTATTCAAAATTATCTTGATTCATCCCCCCATGAGGAATTGCCAAAACATTTGACTCTTCACTCATCCCAATATAAAGGATCAGTCAATCAAATAATAGATAGTAAGTGGGTCGGTTTGAAAATAAATGAATTACTAGTCGTAGAATATTATTCCCGTCAGACTTGAACCTAACTAAAATAACAAAAAACAAGGCTTCGGAGAATTTTGACCCCCTTTTTGGCGAAGTAAATCGACCTAAGGTAAAGGAAAGGCGCTTGATCTGGATTTTTATCCCATTCATTCATGTATCATAAATGGATCGAGGGGATATTTTCATGCCTTGGCTACTCTTTCCAATTCCAAGATTTTGTGTACCGCAGCAATCACAATTAGGAATATTAAATATAAAATCGATATAAAAATTAAAGAAAGTTCTAATTGTTTGTTGGAATAATTTGGAATAATAATGGTATCTATTGTTGTTATTTTATTTGATACATTTCCATTTCGGTCAGTAATGTTCGTGAATTAGGCGAGGGTACGGAAAGAGAGGGATTCGAACCCTCGGTAAACAAAAGCCTACATAGCAGTTCCAATGCTACGCCTTGAACCACTCGGCCATCTCTCCTACAGAATCTTATGATTATGGTCCAGAAACCGAGTGAATAGCGAGTTATTCATAGTATTGCAGTATTCATATTGTTGCAGTATAGGTATGACCGATCTATTATAAAAATTATAAATAGAATAGAAAAAATAGAAAACTTTTCATCAAAGAAAGATCTTCCTTCGGAAGGGATAAAAAAAACTTATTTCTTGTGAAAAGCCATTAAAAACATGATATATCTTTTGTTTGTTTTGAGTCGTCTTTTTCTGATATTTATACCGGATTAAACCAATGAATTGGAACGAATCGTCTGATCTGATGAATTCATATTTTATACTATGATTACAGCTGGACCGTGGTTCTATTTATAGGGTTCCATAGGAATTAAAAAATAAATGCCCCTCTTTCCAGTTTAAGATTTCTCAACAACTCCTTACTT